TTCTTTTATCTTCCCCTCATCATGCGAAATAGAGAAACCTTTTTTATCTTATATCATCAGGGTAATGATCCATCAACCCGCTGGTTCTTTTTCTGAAGTAGCAACGGGAGAATTCATCCTGGAAGTGGGAGAACTGCTGAAACTACGTGAAACCCTGACAAGGGTTTATGTACAAAGAACGGGGAAACCCTTCTGGGTTGTATCCGAAGACATGGAAAGAGATATTTTTATGTCAGCAACAGAGGCCCAAGCTTATGGAATTGTTGATCTTGTAGCGGTTGAATGACAATAAATAGCCTGAATTTCGCGTCAATTCGTGATTTAAAATGAACCCTGCCGCGTTTAATATTCTATGACTTTTATTCATTTACTATCTATTGATTGATGATTCTATTGATCTATCGATTCTATTCTATTGAATAAAAGTCATTCATAATCATACGGTTAGGATCGATCTAAACCAGCCCATTATGTATATGATTCAACATGCCAACGATTAAACAACTTATTAGAAATACAAGACAGCCAATCAGAAATGTCACAAAATCCCCCGCGCTTCGGGGATGCCCTCAGCGTCGAGGAACATGTACTAGGGTGTATGTGCGACTCGTTCAGATCATAAACTAGAACAAAGGAAAGAGAACAATGTTCGAATATCAATGATCAAATAGGATAGAACGGAAAAACAAACTACATTTACTATCTAAAAATAAGAAAATGGGGTCATATCCCTTTTATTGTGTATGAAATTTATGGTTTCTATTGGTGTAAAACCACTCACCTCAATTCAAGATGAGAAGTAATTCTCCATTGGTAGCAAATGGTTATCCATTAAGCGGAGGAAATCTTAGTAACATAGACCCCTCTTGCAAGAACGGACTAACAGGGTCAGCTACCCAGCCAACTTTCATAATTAAATACCGTTACTGTATAGGTAGAGCTCGTTGTGAAAGACCTATTACTGGATAATTCATGGGTAGAGCCGAAGAATGTGAACTATACAAGTTAGCAATAACATTGATTAAATGAAGTAAGGGCTCCGGTGTATAGAGAAGACCTCACCGTTTAAGAAGTAACCATAGAAACGATGGAATCCACTATTTAGTTATCATTGCTATTTTTTTTAACCTAGTATAGTACAATTTCGTATTTCGAGGTGAAATGCCTATAAAAAAATAAAAAATCGTGGTTGGGAAGGTTATAGTAGCGAAAGCCATTGGAATTTTTAGTTTATACATTGGAAAAATCCGTTTTGTTATTAATATACTAGGAAAGGGGCAAAAGAATAACTGAAAGAAAGGAAATCTATTAGTTATTCGTTAAAGTTTCATTTATTCAATGACCAGAATTAGACGGGGATATATCGCTCGGAGACGTAGAACAAAAATTCGTTTATTTGCATCAAGCTTTCGGGGGGCTCATTCAAGACTTACTCGAACTATTACTCAACAAAAAATAAGAGCTTTGGTTTCGGCTCATCGGGATAGGGATAGGCAAAAAATAAACTTTCGTCGTTTGTGGATCACTCGAATAAATGCAGCAATTCGTGAAAGGGGGGTATGCTATAGTTATAGTAGATTAATAAATGATCTGTACAAGAGACAGTTGCTTCTTAATCGTAAAATACTTGCACAAATAGCTATATCAAATAGGAATTGTCTTTATATGATTTCCAATGAGATCATAAAAGAAGTAGGTTGGAAAGAATCCACCGGTTAAACGGAGTTGCCCGGAGAATGAACTCCGGGAAGATCGAATAAAAATGAATAGAATTAGAATATGATAAAATATCAGAAAGTAGTCAAAATAAATATGAATCAACACGTTCAATAAAAAATTTTATTCTTCCCAGATTATTCTTTTTTTTTTTCTTACGACACGAGACTTCAATCCGGATTCTTGGATTTTTCCAACAAAAAAGAAATCCGCGTTTGAGTTCGGATGGGCATTTGAATTCAAGTGAAGAAAGAGTAAACCTATCTTTTTCTGGCTCTAAGACTGGGAGTTCTGGTGGTCGACTCGGTTCTTTCAAATTGTTTCTCATTATTAAGAAAAGGTAACAAAGATAAAATACGAGCTTGTTTTATAGCAATAGTAATTAATCGTTGTTGTTTCAAGGTCAATCTATTCACTCGTCTAGATAATATTTTTCCCTGTTCACTAATAAATCGACTAATTAAACTCATGTTTTTATAATCAATTCGATCCCCCGATTGGATCGGGGGCAAACGCCTACGAAAAGATCGCTTGGATTTAAGAAAAGTTCGCTTAGATTTTTCCATGGTTTGGTTAGTTTATTTCTTATCCCTAAAATCCTATTTCAACCGTATCTTTTATTAGAATAAATAAATAGGATTTGGTTTGTTTATAATTATCTTTAACTATGTTAAATATGTTATATATATAATGTCATTTTTGCCCTTTCCTTGTAAGAAAGATAAGGGCGCCGGTGCTCGGTTCGTTCGATCTATTTCTTTATCTCCCCATGAATCGTATGTTTGTTACAATATGGACAGAATTTTAGCAACTCCAATCGATTAGGCGTATTGTGCCGGTTCTTTTGAGTAATATATCTGGAAATCCCCGTTGATTCCTTATTAACACCGTTTCGAACACAAGCGGTACATTCCAAAAGAACCGGTATTCGCACATCTTTACCCTTAGCCATGAACCTCCTTTGGATTTTTCATTTACTCAACTCTTCCTTTTTCAATTCGAAACGAAAAAGAAGAAAGGAAGGAAAAAATTTGTAACTAGCTATCCTCTTATGCAAGATTTCATTACAATCAATATAGGAAATACGATAGAAAGATTTCTAAACTATATTTCAACAGTACAGTATACAGTATTTCATATAATTATCGTCTAGAATACGCTTTCCCTAGAACCAGAGTTTGTATTCGACTTCCATAGAAATTTAATACATAGAAATTCATATTAATTTAATTCCAACCTGAACCCGACTCTCACAGCTGTTGAATATAATATTCTTTCTCTTTCCTCCCTTTTTCTAGGGAAAAAAGAGAAAAGAAGGGGCTTTATTTAATTGTATCTCTAATCTTCTTTATTCCTTCCCACGTCAATAACTAGAATGAAAAAAAGGGGAACGTCAACGCATCCGGGAAAAAACGATTAATCTCTATCAATAAACCTGCCAAAGAACCGAACCATAGAGTACTTAGTACCGGTGCCACGGAAAGATATGTTTTTAGATCTCGCATTGAAAAACCTCCTTTTATAGTAATACATACATAAGATAATACATATTGAAATGTACAATCATCCAGTAAATAAGATTTCCTTTTTGTTAAATACAGAAAAAACGTCCTTTTCTTCCCCACTATTCCCCAAAAAGACTCGTTTATTTTTCCTAGGGGTTCCAGAAGTATTTTACTATTATTATATGTTAAATGAGACCAAAAAGGCGAAATGGACATAAAAATTCTAGATTTTAATAGAGGCAATAACGATGTGGAAAACAAGACAGGAATTCTCTACAATGACACTGTAGACCAATGGAAGGGATGTAGCGCAGCTTGGTAGCGCGTTTGTTTTGGGTACAAAATGTCACGGGTTCAAATCCTGTCATCCCTACCTATTACTGCTCCTTTGAGCAGTAACGAGGGATTTTTTGAGATCAATTCACGTTGGACATATCATATAGAATCTTTTATTCTTATGATGATACTATATGTGTATGCATACAAGATGTATTGGGGCCAATCCTTTTCTTTACAGTCTTTTCTTTTATGAGAAGAAAGCGCTCTTAGTTCAGTTCGGTAGAACGTGGGTCTCCAAAACCCGATGTCGTAGGTTCAAATCCTACAGAGCGTGATTTGTATCTTCTTCGATGGAATTTGACTGAAACACTAACTGGAACAGCAATCTTTATTTGACCTCCTAGATATTAAAGAAAGGAGGAGGTCAATCAAAAAAAGAGATATTAATTAATCAAAGGTCTAACTGATCGCCACGCCTGTATTGTAAATAGGCAGTTACAAATAATCCAGCCAAAGTAATAGGAATTAGACCTAACACAATTCCAAATAGAAAAACTTCAATCATTTCAATTTGTTTGAAAGGAGAAAAAAGAGGTAATATCTATACCTAAATATTAATCCGAATTACCATGAATCTCAATGACCAAGAATTGGCAATTAACGGGGTAAAAATACACAGAAGTTCGCAGAAAGATTTTGTGCAATTAATTTCAAATAAGTCGTATCTTGCTCAGACCAATAAATAGAGCTGAGGTTATAGTTAAAGCCGTTAGTAGAAAACCGAAATAACTAGTTATGGTAGGCATCAAGGAGCTAAATGAAATATGGTCTTTTTATACATATGTTTATAAAAAAGCACTTACCTGAGTTTCCTTTTTTGCAAAATAGGAGAAAAAAACCAATTGAAAGTTTTTGAGTCATCTATCATTATAGACAGCACTAACAAGGATAAAGTCACAACTATATAAAAAAATTGATTCATCATCTGTAACATCTACCCATACCGCGTTTGCAATCAGCAAATGCATTCTTGGATCATTTTTCAATTCAACTTATAAACGAATAATAAGAACTGGGTAGTGTAATTTCGTTTTAAAATAAGACTAACTCTTTTCCAATCATTATGGAATCAAATTAGAAAATTATTCCTATTTTTATCATTTGTTTTATTGGATCGAATCTATATATTTTAGAGCGAACATTAATCTTATAAAACTTTTACTTTCATTTTAACTAATTAGATTCCGTAATGAGTTCACTCATATAATATCTTAAATATCTTGAATGAATGAGAACAAAAAGTTATCACATGATCACTCAAAAAAATAGGTGTTTTGGTTCAACTATATTCTAAGACTATTAATTTCTATTTTCTTTTGCTTTAGAAGTTCTATTTTGTATTTTTCATATATATATTAGAAATGCGCATCTTTTTAGTTAGGTCAAGAAAGAACCTTCAGATTTCGATCTAATACAACAATGTATGCATTAGTGATTCCA